ACTCTATTTATTTTAGTATCTTATCCAAATTGAAAATTTTTATAATAAGTTCTATTTAATCAATAAAATTCCCCCTCTTGTTTTTTTTTATTTGTCCACTACTTCTTTTCTTATACTTAGATTTTATACTTATATTATTTTATTTCATAATAAATTGAAAAAAGTTCTGATACATCTGGAAAAATGGAAAACAAGACCGGGAATCTTTGAAGAACAGGATCAAGAATCATTACTCTTTCGACACAAGAAAGGGAATTTTCTAAACCCCTTTCTTGTGTCGAAGACTAGGAAGACGAATAATCTCTTCTAGAATTATTTGTTTCCCGCATTTATCCCTTCTATTACCCGATTACTTCTGTGTAGTATCTAATCTAATTGGATTCTATTTAGAATCTAAAACTATTGATCAGTTTTATGACATTGAAATCTGGAAATCCGGCAATAGTAACATAGCCCATCACCCCAATTTGGATAAAAAAACAAAGAAAGAGGAGGAAAGTCAAGTAGTCTTCTTCCAAATTTACATACTATAGACTAGCAATGCGGTACAAGAGATTCCCAGCATCTCATAGAAAAAAGTATAAACAAGCAAAGTTGATAAATCTGCAAGTCTAGAAATTCATTTCGGCCAATTGAACCTTCTCGAACTGTTTCTTTTTAAGAACCAAAAAGATTTGTGCGAAAATAACAGATGCCAAGAAGAACAAAAGGCCTTGGACACGTAATGGATCTTGAAGTACTATTTCTGCATCTCCCTGACCAAATCCGCCCACATTAGGATTACTCGTTAATGGTTGATCAAATTTGATGGATTCGCCCTCTGAAACAAGAAGTTCTGGTCCTGGGGGAATAATATCAACCACCTGACGTCCATCCGTATCTGTTATGGTTATTTCATATCCCCCCTTTTCTTTTCGTATGATTTTGCTTACTATACCCGCTGCTGTAGCATTATAAACTGTATTGTTACTCTTGCTCCCGTCAGGATAAATCTGACCCCTTCCCCTGTTCCCGCCTACGTATATAGGATATTTTAAGAAGTGAACATCTTTCTTAGTGGTGGGGTCGGGGGAAAGAATAGGAAAAGTGATTTCGCTATATTTTTGACCGGGGACAGGTCCTATCACAAGAATATTTTTTTTATTGGGGCGATAGCTCTGAAAAGACAAATTGCCTATCTTTTCTTTAATCTCGGGAGAAATACGATCGGGGGGAGCTAATTCAAATTCCTCCGGTAAAATAAGAACAGCCCCTACATTCAAACCCCCTTTTTTACCATTAGCAAGAACTTGTTTCAGTTGCATATCATAAGGAATTCGAACAACTGCTTCAAATACAGTATCAGGAAGTACTGCCTGTGGAACCTCAATATCTACGGGCTTATTAGCTAAATGACAATTGGCACATACAATACGCCCAGTCGCTTCTCGTGGATTTTCATAGCCTTGTTGTGCAAAAATGGGATATGCATTTGAAACGGCTGTCCGAGTTATGATATATATCATGAGCGATACGGAAATAGATCGAGTAATCTGTTCCTTTATCCAAGAAAAAATATTTCGAGTTTCCATGGTCCAATCGTTGATCTCAAAATTTCTACAATAAGTGGGGTAAGTCGCTAGTATAGTTCCCTATCCACGATTCTGCTAGTTACTGGAATAAATGAAATCGAATAATATTCTACTGGAATTATATAGGATGAATCCCCCAGACGGGGCGAAATAGAAAGCGTAAGTACGATTTTCAATGCTTTGTTTATGTACAACTACAAAGTAACAAACGTTCTAGATTAATATCAGTGGGTTTTTTATCAGTCATTCATTGAATGATAAATAACTACAAGTGAAGGAGATACGCGATTTAAATAACGGAAAATCCAATATTTAAAAATTGTATCAAGAATGACTGGAAAGGTGGAGACAAGACCAGATATAATCTGATCATTATGAACAAATCCAAAATCTTTGTAGACAGAGCCAACCATTAGTTCCCAACCGTGGGGTGAATGGAATCCGATACATAAATCCGTTAATAAAAGAATAGAAAAAGCTTTGACTGTGTCGCTTAAGTTATATAGGAATTCCTGGGCCCAAGAGTTAAGAATAACAAGTTCTTCATTACCCAAAATAGAATAACCGCTTAGAATAACAAAACAGATTATATTTGTCGAGAAGTGAAAAATCGTATGGATCCGATCCTCGTTGTGTATCTTGATTAATTGGATCGTTTCTTTTTGGATTCTTATACGAAGTTTTTGTAGATGTGTCTCTGAGTATTCCTCGATCATTTCGTCCAAGACGAGGAGTTCCTCTAATTCTATGAATTTTTCTAGAATACTCTTTTCTTGAATATCATTCAAAAAAATTTCGGATTGACCAGCATTCCACCAATTCGTAACCCAAGATTCCAGACTTTTATTAAATGAGAGAGAAAGCCACCAGGGCAAAAATACTATAGATACAAGATATAAAGGGGGAGTGAGTGCTTTCTTTTTTGCCATTTTTCATCTGTGAATTGTTAATCAACCCACCTCATTCGTCGACTCTATGCAATCGAATATTTCTTTCACGCATGAGTTATATACAAGGTATGAAACCTATAAATCTATTTTCTTTGTGGTTATTGAATCTAGAAAGACTAGAGAAATCAACTAAGAATCCACTGCGAATGAAGAAATACTAAAAAATAGAGTTTCCCGATATCTCAATCGGTCAACAATTGTTTCCTTTCGATAAATGATCGAAAGAACCATGAATATTAGTTAAATTTTGAGACGAAAGAACTCCTTTATCTATCAAATATCAAAACTATCCAATATTTCAAAACAAATTCACTGATTACCCACAGTCAGGAATAGAATAATTGGGGGAAAGAGATTGTGATAATCAAAGCGGCAAAACAAGACAGAAATTAGCTAGTTATCATTATTAAGAAATCTAATTGTTATCTTTGTATTGGTCATTAAGGAACACAAAAGAAAGGAGAAAAAGAAAGGTCGATTGACAAAAAAAAGAATTTACAAGATAGAATTTATCTGTATCAATTCCAACAAATATTGAACTTAAAAAGAGGATCAATTTCTTTATACCGAAATGGTTTGATATATGAGATGAATCCATTATTTCGATTTGTTACTTGTTTGAATTGAGTTGCGTGGATTTGCATACGTATAAAAACCCCCAAAAGAGTTTCGTTTTATGGTTGTTCCGCCTGCTTTGGCTCGAATGAACCTTCTGATGAAACTTCAGACTTCAGTTATGTTATAGAAAAAAGAAGATTCTTGCATTTTTCCCTCCTACTGAGAAAGCGTCTATTTTTCGCGCATCTCTCAAAAAACTTCAATTGGTACGCGCAAAAAATAGGCCAATTCGGCAGCTTTTTGTTCAATTTCTCGTGGAGTCAAATTCTCATCAGTACGAGTTAAGGGAATGGTCCCCTGGCCCCGGATGTCCATATAAAGGACACGACGCGCATAAATACCCTCTTTAACTTCTATTCGAATGGACTGAATATCCTTTATAAGGAATCGGAGGAATATGCGACGATTTTTTCCAGGAAATCCCCAACGAAAAATACACACTATGTCTTCCTTTCTATCGAATCGATCATAACCACTGCCTACATTCCAGGAAATTGTGCACCACAAATAGGAGCTAATAAAGAGACCCGCAATTCCGTAGAAAGACATCACGATTCCTTGTGGAAAAAAAACGATTTGCTGAGACGGAAAAAAGGATATCAAATTTCTACCAAGATAACTGGAAGTTCCAACCAATAAGAATCCTAATGAACCTAAAAAAAGGATAAAAGCCCAGCAGAAATTACTTATTTTTCGAGACCCCTTTATAAGTTCTATCCATATATGTTCTGATCGCCAACTCATACTTGATACGATTACATTTTATTAGAATTGAGAGAATACCTCAAATTAATTTGACTTTACTTTTTTTGTTTCCGAAGTAACTCTCATCAACTAGCACTAGTTTGATGTAAACCTTTAGGAGTAATTCATCAAATTAGTTAAATCTAATAAATCTAAAATAATAACATACCCTTCATATGATCCCACTATACATATAGATCCACCGACTTTCTCTTTCAGTTATCCAGTGATCCTGATCGATTTGAAAACAGCTAGAATTCATTTACCTATATATCATGTTTCTGCAGGCGTAAGAGTTCTTTCCTTTATGTTCGTCAAAAATCACATGTTATACCATATTCTACTACATAGATATCTTATCTGTGTTATGATACAAATCTAAGTTTTGAAAAAAAAAAATGGAAGAGATTGGGTCCCATCGGATCTAAATAATCTTATTTTTTTGAACATGAAGAGATAAAGAAGCCATTGCAATTGCCGGAAATACTAGGCCTACTAAAGGCACAAAAATAGAGGGAAAGCTGAAAGTTGTCATAGAATAGGTGCCTCGATTTATTATTTGTACCTGTTATTATTATTTATAAATAAAGATATCTTATAATAATTATAATTAAGAATTTGAATTCTTTTGAATTTTATTATTAATTTAATTCAATTTGAAATTATTAGTATAGATCTAAGTATCTATATATCTATATTTAAATATCTAAGTGAATATATAGAAAGTTAATATATAGAATAAACGCAAAAAGTGTAGAACTAACCAAATGAACTTATTCATCTTTTGAATCTTTCTACACGAAAGATATATATAATAATTCACTTTTTCTTTTTCTTGATTTCTTTGTCTTTTATTCTTGTCTTCTAATTTTAGAATCTTAGAGATTATCGAAAGATTCATTAGAATCCGAACCAATAGGGATTTGTAGCTAAAACGGGATTTTCGGAAAATGGAAATAAAATAGAGAAAAATAAGAAACTCTCCATTTTTTATATTTGAATTATATACGTAAGCTAAGAAGAAATTCGTTTTGTTTGCCTAATTTGACGAATTCACTCTTTTTTTTTGATAGAGACTTCTTAATTAGTAATCAGAAATATAGGTAAAAAAAGAATTATCCGCAACTTTTGATTCTTTCTACAATTCGATCTTATGTCACCAAAGAAAATTCCATTCTTATTTCCTTTGATTCCGATAAACTAACTACTCATTTGCTACAAATAACAAATAATTGAACTTACTGCTCTATTTCATTTTGATTCAAAGGAAAGAAAGCGTGGAACTTAAATAACTCACTTAGAACACTTTTTAAAAGATTACGTGGTACCATTAGGTCGAATAAACCTTTCTGGAATAAATATTCAGCCACTTGCGAACCTTCAGGTACTGTTGTATTCAATGTTTGTTCAATTACTCTTTTACCCGCAAATGCAATGTAGGCATTAGGTTCGGCAATAATGATATCACCCAACATACCAAAACTAGCTGTCACTCCGCCAGTAGTAGGAGATGTAAGGATTGATACATAAAATAACTTTTTATTTGATTGAAAATCATATAAAGCAGACGAAATTTTAGCCATTTGCATCAAGCTCAAACTCCCTTCTTGCATGCGTGCCCCCCCGGAAGCACATACTATAATAAGAGGTAGAAACTTATTGGTAGCGTACTCAATCAAACGGGTAATTTTTTCCCCGACTACAGATCCCATACTACCCCCCATAAACTGAAAATCCATAACCCCAACTGCTACGGGAATGCCGTTTAGTTGACCTATGCCTGTTTGAACAGCCTCAGTTAATCCTGTCTTATTTTGATAAGAATCAATACGATCTTTATAAGGTTCCTCTTCCGAATGAAATTCAATGGGATCCAGAGAGACCATGTCTTCATCCATAGGATCCCAAGTACCGGGATCAATCGAAAGTTCGATTCTATCTGAACTACTCATTTTCAAATGATATCCACACTGTTCACAAATATTCATTTTTGATTTCAAAAATTTCTTATAATTTAATCCATAACAATCTTCGCATTGAACCCACAAATCCCTATACTTTTGAGTTACATCGCTTTCATTAGAACTTTCGCTTTCATTAGAACTTTCACTTTCATTAGAACTTTCGCTTTCATTAGAACTTTCGGTTATAGTTAAAACGTTACCCTTCTCGAGGATTCGTATACTCGAATCCTCCCCTTCACTATTATCTCTACTTTCACCACAAATGTAACTATAAATGTAACTATCGCTGTAATTATCACTACCACTTACAATGGAAGTATCAATCCAGATTTGAGACTGAAGATAACTGTCAATGCAACTATTAATATGATCATTCCAACTATATTGAGTATCATACATGTAACGATTATAGTAGGTATCTTCACCCGTAGATCCATTATTGAGATAACTAGAATTCCGATAACTATAAAAAGAACTTTCTAGCTCACTCAGAAAAGAATGATTGTTATCAATCTCAAAATTTTGATTTTCAATATCAAAATATATGGAATAACTGTCTCCATTACTATCCTTAACTAAAAAAGTGTCATCGGGGATGAAATTCCGAATGTCTTTGACGACGAATAAATGATCAACCTTACTGTAACTAGAATCGTCACGATCCCCCCAACTCTGAATGTTTTCAGTCGTATCTTTTATATTTGGATCGTCACTTTCACTGACATTTTCAATAGGACCAAGACTGTCGTTCATTGATTTATTTAGCCCACACCGGCATTCGAACTCCTTCTTAAACAACATCGAATTAAACCACCATCTTTTCATAGACTTTTCTTGCCTCCTATTTGCATGAAAATACAATAGATGAATAGTCATTCGATCTCAAATTCTTTATTTGAATATCTTATTTCCTATCAGAATAAACATAGAAATCCAATCACTAGAGTTATTTAGTAACTAATAAGGTAAGGAGTTTGAATATTGAAACAAAAAATGCTTTTTTGTTTTGTGGAAATCGAAATCGGGGGTAATACTTCACTATATATGAATAGGATGGAACCCCTTTTCATTATAAATATAATGATAAAGAGCACTTTCTCCTATGTCGTGTCAAATTCGCATCGAAAAAAAGAAATATTAGTTTTCTTCTATAAATAGAAATCATTTTTTCGTAAAATCTCGTCTAAGAACGAACTAATAATAATAGAATTAAGTAATAATTTAAGGACAAGACGAAAATACGAAACGAAAAGGACAATATACAGGATGGGTAGAAAGAGGCTTGCTTCAGGGAAACCGCAGAATATAAAAGAATATACCAATCCTAAGGATCCATAGGATTAATTGTGGATCCAAGACAGTAATAAAAAGATTTTATTCTTAGATTTTGTATTTCAAATCTTCTCTATCTAGATAAGTATGTATTTATCTAAAATACATGCAATAGAATCTTTGTATTCGGCTCAATCCTTTTAGTAAAAGATTGGGCCGAGTTTAATTGCAATTTAACTAAGAGAACAAAAGGTAATTACGACGGATCCAAAGTATCCACTGCTTTAAAATTAAACCTGATCTCCTTCCATACCTCACAAGCAGCAGCTAATTCAGGACTCCATTTACTAGCCTCACGGATAATTTCATTACCCTCAGCAG